ATACTATAAAAAGAAAAAATAAAGAACTCTATTTCAGAACTATGAGACAGAATATTCTGTTTTCTTATTTACTCTTTCTTTATTTTTGGATTTTATTTCTATTTTTCTATTTAAAGTAGATCGATTTAGATAACGTATCTATAAGCAAAGTAATATACTTCAAACAAAGTAGGAATTCGCAAGATGGAGAAAATCATTGCAGTTATTATAGGGAAGTCTAGGGACTTAGAGCATATCCTATTTGAAGGAGGATGGAATTCAAATAGGGTAAGGGATCCTTCCTTCTATTGATTTGATAGAAATTCGTTTTTCTTTTCCTGTCTCTATGATTTTCGAAGAATGAGCCTGTGGTAATGCTTTTATCTCTATTCTATGGCGCAAGCGACCGTCCAGTCTATAAACAAGTACTAATGAGAAAATGAAAACTATACTAAAGGAAACATAGGATCTCTATCCTAAAATCTAAAAATAGGACATATTAGGGCTATACGGATTCGAACCGTAGACCTTCTCGGTAAAACAGATCAAACGGATTATTATCGAAATGATTCGAACTGTTTCAAAGACTCAACATGCATTTTTTTGCATTGGGCTCTTTCATCAACTGATGTAAAGATCAGTTAGTCCACCATAGTTTTTCTTTACGGAAAGATAATGAGATGGCTCCCTGTGCTCTGATTGATTATTTGTATTATGATCTATCTAGGAGCAATACCAAAGTGTTTCAAAGGAGGATTACCTTGACTTAGGTCTGCCTCCGGCCTAAATTAAATCAACCTAAGTGAAATGGAGTCTCTATCGTTCCGCTGCAAGAGTTGACTATGAGACTTCATACACCTTAAAGTTCATAGAACGAAAAGAAGTTTTTTGGAGGCCCTTATCCTCATTACGCCTAGCATTTAGTGGGCTGGATATTTACCTTATCAACTAGCAAATCAATAAGGGTTCTATTTGATTAGGCACCTGAATTGACACCTGAATCGGACTGAACCGACTGTTTGTCAGGCTACTGTTCTCCTATTCTCTCGAATCCATGAAGTAAGACATTGATTTTGCAATAAGATCAATTATGTTCATTGCATAATAAGCTCCCTTGAAAAGCATTGGCGCACGTGTAAGCGAGTTGCTCTACCGAACTGAGCTATAGCCCTTGTCAGAGATATCTTAACATATAGATAATTTCTTGTCAAGATGAATATTCTCTAATGCCAGAGGATATCCCTTTGATCTGCTTACTATATAACATAGTAATAACGGAGCAGTATTGCTTATAAAAAGGATTCGATCTATAATCGATCGAAGTAATGGGTCTTCCTTTGTGGTGATAAATTGCCTACTTAACTCAGTGGTTAGAGTATTGCTTTCATACGGCGGGAGTCATTGGTTCAAATCCAATAGTAGGTAGGTAGGTAGAAAAATTACTAGATAGCATTGGACTTACTTCGCTTCGCTATCTAATAACTTTTTCTACTCCTCTTCCCTTTTTCTTTGTATCAACTAAACCTTTGGATTGTCTTCAATTGGATGGGGGAATCCAATTGATAGCCTCGACTCGTATCCTAGCTCGTCTGAGAGCTAGCTTCGCTTCAACCAATTCTTTCGTACCCTCAGCTCTACTCAAGTTAGCTTCGGCTATTTCAAGTGCCTGTTGAGCTTCTTCCGGATCAATGTCACTACCCAGTTCCGCATCATTTCCTAAAATGATGATCTCATTATTAACTATTCTCGCAAAACCGCTCCACAGAACCGCCGTTAACCATTGGTCGTTGAGGAGGCGTATTCTCAAAGGACCCATATCTACAGCTGTGTTAATGGGGGCGTGGTTTGGTAATACGCCAATTTGGCCACTATTAGTAGATAAAATGATTTCTTTCACTTCACAATCCCAAATAATTCGCTTAGGAGTTAGTACATAAAGATTTAATTTCATTTCTTCAATTTGTTCTCCTCTTCTAAGTTTATAGCTTTCGTGCTAGCTTCATCGATGTTACCCACCAAATAAAAAGCCTGTTCGGGTAGGCCGTCTAATTCTCCGGAAAGGATTAGTTGAAATCCCCTAATTGTTTCTGCAAGACCAACATACTTTCCTGCAGAACCGGTAAAAACTTCTGCCACAAAGAACGGTTGTGATAAGAAACGTTCAATTTTTCGTGCTCTTGCTACAGTTAAACGATCCTCCTCCGATAATTCATCCAACCCAAGAATTGCGATAATGTCCTGAAGTTCTTTGTAACGTTGTAAAGTTTGCTTAACTCTTTGCGCAGTTTCATAATGTTCGTTGCCAACGATCCGAGGCTGTAACATAGTTGAGGTTGAATCTAAAGGATCTACTGCTGGATAAATACCCTTGGAAGCTAATCCTCTGGAAAGTACGGTAGTAGCATCCAAATGTGCAAATGTTGTGGCAGGAGCAGGGTCGGTCAAATCGTCCGCAGGTACATAAACCGCTTGGATCGAAGTTATAGATCCCTTTTTGGTAGAAGTAATTCTTTCTTGCAAAGAACCCATTTCTGTACTAAGAGTAGGTTGATAACCCACTGCGGAGGGCATTCTCCCTAATAAAGCGGATACCTCCGATCCTGCTTGAACAAAACGAAAGATATTATCGATGAATAGAAGCACGTCTTGCTTATTAACATCTCGGAAATATTCTGCCATAGTTAGGGCAGTTAAACCAACTCTCATACGAGCTCCCGGCGGTTCATTCATTTGGCCATAGACTAGAGCTACCTTTGATTCCTCAATATTTTTTTCATTAATTACTCCGGATTCCTTCATTTCCATATAAAGATCATTTCCTTCACGAGTCCGTTCCCCTACTCCGCCAAATACGGATACGCCTCCATGAGCTTTAGCAATGTTGTTGATTAATTCCATGATGAGTACTGTTTTCCCTACTCCAGCCCCCCCAAATAGTCCGATTTTTCCCCCACGTCGATAAGGAGCTAAAAGATCGACCACCTTAATACCTGTTTCAAAGATGGATAATTTCGTATCTAACTCGATAAAGGCAGGCGCAGATCTATGAATAGGGAATGTTGCACTAGTATCTACAGGACCCAAATTGTCAATAGGTTCCCCAAGAACGTTGAAAATTCGTCCGAGAGTAGCTCCACCGACTGGAACACTGAGAGGAGCTCCCGTGTCAATCACTTCCATTCCTCTCATCAACCCGTCTGTAGCACTCATAGCTACAGCTCTAACTCGATTATTTCCCAATAATTGTTGTACCTCACAAGTCACATTAATTTGCTTACCGGCAGTGTCTCTACTCTTGACTACCAAAGCGTTATAAATATAAGGTAACTTGCCTGGGGGAAAAGTGATATCCAGCACGGGCCCAATAATTTGATCGATACGCCCTGTGCTTTTTTCCTCAATTGTGGAAACCCCGGGACGAGAAGTAGTAGGATTGGTTCTCATAATTATCACATAATTTTCAAAAAAAAAGGAATTTGTCGAAATTTTGCTTTTTTTCTTGTTGAATAATGCCAAATCAAATCCAAAAAAAGAGCCAAAAATCCGAAAGTCAAAAGGAAATGAATTAGTTAATTCAATAAGAGAGAAAAGGGGACCAGGACTTGATTTCGTTGCCCAAGCGAATCCCATTCAATCATTTACTCATGGAATGAGTCCGTTGGAAAGTTCAATCAATCTTTTTTTCATATACATTTCGCCTTTTGTGGAGGATCTGTCCCTACTCTACTTTCCTATCTAGGACTTCGATATACAAAATATATACTACTGTGAAGCATAGATTGCTGTCAACAGAGAATTTTCTTAGTATTTAGGTATTTACATTCAAAATAAGAAAGGGGCCTATTAAGAACTTGTAAAATAAGGATTAGGGATTGATTTGGGTTGCGCTATATCTATCAAAGAGTATACAATAATGATGGATTTGGTGAATCAAATCCATGGTTTAATAATGAACCATGTTAACTTACCATAACAACAACTCAATTCCTATCGAATTCCTATAGTAGAATTCCTATAGGATAGAACATACACAGGGTGTACGCATTATATATGAATGAAACATATTCATTAACTTAAGCATGCCCTCCATTTTCTTTAATGAGTTGATATTAATTGAATATCCTTTTTGTTTTAAAAGATTTTTGCAAAGGTTTCATTTACGCCTAATCCATATCGAGTAGACCCTGTCGTTGTGAGAATTCTTAATTCATGAGTTGTAGGGAGGGACTTATGTCACCACAAACAGAAACTAAAGCAAGTGTTGGATTTAAAGCTGGTGTTAAGGATTATAAATTGACTTACTACACCCCGGAGTATGAAACCAAGGATACTGATATCTTGGCAGCATTCCGAGTAACTCCTCAGCCGGGGGTTCCGCCCGAAGAAGCAGGGGCTGCAGTAGCTGCCGAATCTTCTACTGGTACATGGACAACTGTTTGGACTGATGGACTTACCAGTCTTGATCGTTACAAAGGACGATGCTATCACATCGAGCCCGTTGTTGGGGAGGAAAATCAATATATCGCTTATGTAGCTTATCCATTAGACCTATTTGAAGAGGGTTCTGTTACTAACATGTTTACTTCCATTGTGGGTAACGTATTTGGTTTCAAAGCCCTACGCGCTCTACGTCTGGAGGATCTGCGAATTCCCACTACTTATTCAAAAACTTTCCTAGGTCCGCCTCATGGTATCCAAGTTGAAAGGGATAAGTTGAACAAGTACGGCCGTCCTTTTTTGGGATGTACTATTAAACCAAAATTGGGATTATCCGCAAAAAATTATGGTAGAGCGTGTTATGAGTGTCTACGCGGTGGACTTGATTTTACCAAAGATGATGAAAACGTAAACTCACAACCATTTATGCGCTGGAGGGACCGTTTTGTCTTTTGTGCCGAAGCTCTTTATAAAGCACAGGCCGAAACCGGTGAAATCAAGGGGCATTACTTGAATGCGACTGCAGGTACATGCGAAGAAATGATTAAGAGAGCTGTATTTGCGAGGGAATTAGGGGCTCCTATTGTAATGCATGACTACTTAACTGGGGGATTCACTGCAAATACTAGTTTGGCTCATTATTGCCGCGACAATGGCCTACTTCTTCACATTCACCGGGCAATGCATGCAGTTATTGATAGACAGAAAAATCATGGTATGCATTTTCGTGTATTAGCTAAAGCATTGCGTATGTCTGGGGGAGATCATATCCACGCCGGTACAGTAGTAGGTAAGTTAGAAGGGGAACGCGAAATGACTTTAGGTTTTGTTGATTTATTGCGCGATGATTTTATTGAAAAAGATCGTGCTCGCGGTATCTTTTTCACTCAGGACTGGGTATCCATGCCAGGTGTTATACCGGTGGCTTCAGGGGGTATTCATGTTTGGCATATGCCAGCTCTGACCGAAATCTTTGGAGATGATTCTGTATTACAATTTGGTGGAGGAACTTTAGGACATCCTTGGGGAAATGCACCTGGTGCAGCAGCTAATCGGGTGGCTTTAGAAGCTTGTGTACAAGCTCGTAATGAAGGACGCGATCTTGCTCGTGAAGGTAATGAAATTATCCGAGCAGCTTGCAAATGGAGTCCTGAACTAGCCGCAGCTTGTGAAGTATGGAAGGCGATCAAATTCGAGTTCGAGCCGGTAGATAAACTAGATAAGTAGATAAAACTAGATATAAAGAAGGTCTAAATAAAAAAGAAGCGAAATAGAAAGAGAAAAAATCAGTTACAAAATGCATTAATTCTTCTTTATTCTTCTAATTGATTGCAATTAAACTCGGCTCAATCTTTTTTTTTTAAGATTGAGCCGAATAAAAATGGATCTTGATACGATCATGAGACTTGACAAATAGAGATTCCTCTATTCTATATATTTAGAATATATAAAGGTATAATACAATAAATAAATACTATATTTGTATTTATTTATTGTATTGGGAAAGAATCAATGAAAAAAGATTAGGAATCGAAATGCTACTATACGCGTCCGGAGGAGTATTCGGAATAATATTCTTCTATAATCCATTCTTGCGTCTTGCGCGGGGTCTTACTAATAGGACTTCGCTGCACGGGACGGGTCTTCATCGAAAAGCTAACTCCACCCGGCATTTTCATACCCTTTGGGTGGTATATCGCCTTAAAAAGTCTAAGGGGGTAGTATGAGATCTGTAGTAAGTAAGAGAATTTGCCCTTTGATTTTGATTGAGTATGCTATTTTTCCGCCTTTACCGCGCATTATTGTATGAGCTTCTAGAGAATAGAGGACCGCGTATGCAGGAAGGAAATTACAGCTTAATAAAAAAGTCTAAAAAAGCTTCAACTTTATGGCACTATCAATCAACTAAAAAGCCCTATGTATGAATCCTTACAACCGGTGGGATAGGATAAGAGCGAGTTTCGGTATACTGGGGCTGGGGGATATCCTTATTTCAAAACCTGACGCGCATCTTGCGTTTGTAGGGGTCCGAGAGTGGTTGAAGAAGTATTGCATGTGGAAGTAGGTAGACGAAACTTATTTAGGATTCGAAATGGGCGCATTCGACTAAAAGTCGTACTGAGACCTTTTTTAAAGGGTATTCTGAAAGAGGTATTTCATTTTCACAATCGCTTTCTTTTGAATCCAATTTCAAGTTCGATTAGAAGGATAGAAAGGCCGTGAGGACGGGAAAAGAAAAATCAAATCTTTTGAATTTTTAATTAGTTCTCTTTTTTTGCAATTTTCTTATTATCCATTCCATTCATTTTTTTTTATAGAATACTAAAGTATTCTATAAAAAATCTTTATTTTGCAAACTAAAAAATACAATAGTCAATATTCCTTATAATAGATATACTTAATTATATTATAAGAATCTTAAGATATTTTTCGAATAGATAGAAATAGTAAATTTGAATTGAGACACCTATTCTATGACGGATTTTAACTTACCTTCTATTTTCGTGCCTTTAGTAGGCTTAGTATTTCCGGCAATTGCAATGGCTTCTTTATTTCTTTATGTGCAGAAAAATAAGATTGTCTAGAACCGACGGGGGCGAATTTTCTCAATGTATTTACACGCAGGATCATAATACAGATATTTTTTAGTGTAAGTAATATGGTAGGGTATGTGGTTCTTTCTACACACAAACGAAAAACGGCTATGGATGCGGATATAGGCTACGAGCATAAATGCATGCATATGCGGAGCCGGGTATAGCGAGTTTTATTTTAAGTGGATCAACGAATATTTTTTGAATAGAAAGTCAATGTATCTAACCAATTATTTCACAGGAGTACTCGTTGCTGAAGGCGATTTCAGAATCAAAAAAAGTAAAGTCAAAATCATTTAGCTTATTCTCTCAATTTCAATCGACCGCTGCTGGATTTAGTATATCTAATATGAATTGGCGATCAGAACACATATGGATAGAACTTCTAAAAGGTTCTCGAAAAAGAGGTAATTTTTTCTGGGCCTGTATTCTTTTTCTAGGTTCACTAGGATTCTTATCGGTTGGGGCTTCCAGTTATCTTGGTAAGAATATGATATCTGTACTTCCATCTCAACAAATTCTTTTTTTTCCACAGGGGGTCGTGATGTCTTTCTACGGAATCGCGGGCCTATTCATTAGCTCCTACTTGTGGTGCACTATTTTGTGGAATGTAGGCAGTGGTTATGACCGATTCGATAGAAAAGAGGGAATAGTGTGCATTTTTCGTTGGGGATTCCCTGGAATAAAACGTCGCGTCTTCCTTCGATTCCTTATGCGGGATATCCAATCAATTAGAATTCAGGTTAAAGAGGGTCTTTATCCTCGTCGTATCCTTTATATGGAAATCCGGGGCCAGGGGGTCATTCCCTTGACTCGTACTGATGAGAAGTTTTTTACTCCACGAGAAATAGAACAAAAAGCTGCCGAATTGGCCTATTTCTTGCGTGTACCAATTGAAGTATTTTGAGTACCGATTGCATTTTTTTGAAATGAATTGAATGAGGACGAATTGGAAGAAGATTTTCTCAACACGGGGAGGAGGTCCCTTCGAAATTGGATTCGTTATTGTAAGGGAATTTTCGAGTATTTATCTAAAGGAAGGAACAAACGAGGATAAGAGAAAATTGCTTCTAATTTGTTTTGTCCAAGTGATGGCATAATATTCTTCCATTTTCATCCGAAAGCGCTTTTTTTTATTCTATTTCTCTATTCCACTCCATCTAGATCTAAGAAAGAACCCAATGCAATGAAATTCCACTAGTATACAAAAAAGAGAAATATATACAAGGTCTCAAACCTTGTTATAGAATTTTTGCTTCAAAGAAAAAGAAATATCATATAGAGTCAGCGAATGAAATAGAGTCAGCGAATGGAGCGGATTCATTAACAACTCAATTTACAGATCAAAAATGAAAAAAAAGAAAGCATTGCCTTCTTTCCTATATCTTGTATTTATCGTACTTTTGCCCTGGGGGGTCTCTTTCTCTTTTAACAAATGTCTGGAACTTTGGATTAAGAATTGGTGGAATACCAGGCAATCCGAAACTCTCTTAACTGATATTCAAGAGAAAAAGGTTCTAGAAAGATTCATAGAATTAGAAGAACTTTTTCTCTTGGACGAAATGATAAAAGAGAAACCGAAGACACATGTACAAAAACCTCCTATAGGAATACACAAGGAAATAATACAATTGGCCAAAATAGATAATGAGGATCATCTCCATATCATTTTGCATTTCTCGACAAATATAATCTGTTTGGCTATTCTAAGTGGTTCTTTTTTTCTGGGTAAAGAGGAACTTGTCATTTTGAATTCTTGGGTTCAGGAATTCTTCTATAACTTAAATGACTCAATAAAAGCTTTTAGTATTCTTTTAGTTACTGATTTTTTTGTTGGATTTCACTCCACCCGCGGTTGGGAACTACTAATTCGTTGGGTCTACAATGATCTTGGATGGGCTCCTAACGAGCGAATTTTCACTATTTTTGTTTGTAGTTTTCCAGTGATTCTAGATACATGTTTGAAATTTTGGGTCTTTTTTTATTTAAACCGTCTATCTCCTTCGCTTGTAGTCATTTATCATTCAATTAGTGAAGCATAAACTCATTTGATCTCCTGATATTAATCAAATTAGCATCTTTCTTCTTTTAGAAAGAAAGCCCTTTTCCTTTTTAGCAAAATTCTTTCTATTTCTACCTGCTCAAGGTATTCATCATTCCAGTACAACTGTTGCAGTAGAATGACAACAGACTCGTGTATAGGGAACTAGATTAGCTTAGCTACCTATCTAATTTATTGTAGAAATTCTGGGATCTGCGATTGGACATGGAAAATAGAAATACTTTTTCTTGGGTAAAGGAACAGATGATTCGATCTATTTCTGTATCGATCATGATATATGTAATAACTCGGACATCTATTTCAAATGCATATCCCATTTTTGCGCAGCAGGGTTATGAAAACCCACGAGAAGCAACCGGACGAATTGTATGTGCCAATTGCCATTTAGCTAATAAGCCCGTGGATATTGAAGTTCCCCAAGCTGTGCTTCCCGATACTGTATTTGAAGCAGTTCTTCGAATTCCTTATGATATGCAACTGAAACAAGTTCTTGCTAATGGGAAAAAGGGAGGGTTAAATGTGGGTGCTGTTCTTATTTTGCCCGAGGGATTCGAATTAGCGCCGCCCGACCGTATTTCTCCTGAGTTGAAAGAAAAGATAGGAAATCTCTCTTTTCAGAGTTATCGTCCCGATAAAAAAAATATTCTTGTGATAGGCCCTGTTCCCGGTCAGAAATATAGTGAAATCGTCTTTCCCATTCTTTCCCCCGATCCTGCTACGAAGAAAGACGTTCATTTCTTAAAATATCCCATATATGTAGGGGGAAACCGAGGAAGGGGACAGATCTATCCTGATGGTAGTAAGAGTAACAATACGGTCTATAATGCTACGTCAACAGGTATAGTAAGAAAAATACTACGTAAAGAAAAAGGGGGATATGAAATATCCATAGTCGATACATCGGATGGACGCCAAGTGATTGATATTA